TTTTGGGGGCGTCTATGATACCTGGGCTCCGGGGGGGGGGGATGTAAGAAAAATTACCAACTTGACTCTTAGTCCAAGTGTTATATTTGGGTATTTACTAAAATCCCCTTTTGGAGGAGAAGGCTGGATTGTTAGTGTGGACGATTTCGAAGATATAATTGGAGGACATGTATGGATAGGTTCCATTTGTATACTTGGTGGAATCTGGCATATCTTAACCAAACCTTTTGCATGGGCTCGCCGCGCACTTGTATGGTCTGGAGAGGCTTACTTGTCTTATAGTTTAGCTGCTTTATCCGTTTTTGGTTTCATTGCTTGTTGCTTTGTCTGGTTCAATAATACGGCTTATCCGAGTGAGTTTTACGGGCCTACCGGCCCAGAAGCTTCTCAAGCCCAAGCATTTACTTTTTTAGTTAGAGACCAACGTCTTGGGGCTAACGTGGGATCTGCTCAAGGACCTACGGGTTTAGGTAAATATCTAATGCGTTCGCCAACCGGAGAAGTTATTTTTGGAGGCGAAACTATGCGTTTTTGGGATCTACGTGCTCCCTGGTTAGAACCTCTAAGGGGTCCCAATGGTTTGGACTTAAGTAGGCTGAAAAACGACATACAACCTTGGCAAGAACGACGTTCCGCGGAATATATGACCCATGCCCCGTTGGGTTCTTTAAATTCTGTAGGTGGTGTAGCTACCGAGATCAATGCAGTCAATTATGTTTCTCCTCGAAGTTGGTTAGCTACCTCTCATTTTGTTCTAGGATTCTTCCTATTCGTAGGTCATTTATGGCACGCGGGAAGGGCTAGAGCTGCTGCTGCGGGATTTGAAAAAGGAATTGATCGTGATTTTGAACCTGTTCTTTCTATGACTCCTCTTAACTGAGGGAATAAATCCAAGACTTGAAGTAGGACTTAATTTGATTCCACCTCGGTAGATTGGGCCATACCTAAAAAAAAAGATATTACTCTTTCCTTTCTTTCCGTTTTTTTCTCTAACCTATTTTTTTTTGCTCGGCTATCCCACCTAGCCGAGCCATTCACCCTTATGATACTGAACCTGGTAAACCAATACAAAACAAATCCGTTTGTATTTGCCGAGCAAAAGGAGAGAGAGGGATTCGAACCCTCGATAGTTCTTTGTTCTGAACTATACCGGTTTTCAAGACCGGAGCTATCAACCACTCGGCCATCTCTCCAAAAGATAATTTAGAAATAAAGTATTCTAATTTTATTTTTTATTCTACCGATATAGAACAGGACCAAAGCGTAGGAATGGATACCATGACTATATTATAGAATATAGAAAAATACTGGGGTGAAGGGATAAGTCCATTTATAACTATCTATTTATAGATATAGATACTTTTAAATGCATAACCTAGCACGATCATTCATTGCCGAAGTAAAAAAAAAAAGAAACTACTCCCGATCTCATGTCCGAATAAAGCGGTTAAAAGTGTGTTAATAATTCATATAAAAAATTCATATTCATATAGAATTAATTAGAATTAATGTATTCATGAAAAAACGGAAAATCCCTCTATAATACATTTCCCTACAATTAGATTTTTTTTTTGAATTAGAGATGGATTAAATGGTATAGTTCTTTTGTTGGTAACTTGGAGGATTAGAAAGATGACTATTGCTTTCCAATTGGCTGTTTTTGCATTAATTGCTACTTCATTAATCTTACTGATAAGTGTACCCGTTGTATTTGCTTCTCCTGAGGGTTGGTCGAGTAACAAAAATGTTGTATTTTCCGGGACATCCTTATGGATTGGATTAGTGTTTCTGGTAGGTATCCTTAATTCTCTCATCTCTTGAACCCTTCTTTTACAGATAAAAAAATAAAACGACCCCCCCCCCTCCGAATCCGAATTCTTTCGATTATGCGAGACACCTTAAAATGAAATATAAGCCCTCAAAATGCATAAGAATGCAAATAAAAAATGAACACAAAATTAGAGGGAGGGGTCAACAAAAAACCTTCTTATAAAATTATACCGGAAAACAGGATAAAAAAGAATATGAATTAGAATTCTCAAAAACCCCATTTCTTTTTTGTTATTATTTTATGTTCATTTTTATTAAAATTAAAAAATGACTTATTTTAGATTTTAAAGTTATAACTTTTTATTTAAACTTTAAAATAACAATATTTGATTAGAATATCAAAAAATCATAACTAGTTTATTCTAAAATCTAAAAAACTTTTAATATTAATTAATTAATATTAAATTAATAGAAGTAATAGAATAGAATTATTCTATTCTAATCTAATAGAATTAGTATATTCTTTACTAATCTACTTTAGTTTTAGTAATCTAAATTCTAAATCTAAAATATATTAGAAATATAGAATATCTCTTCTAAATAATAAATACTAGATAAGAAACTTCTAATAATCTATATAGAATTTCTAACAACAATAAGTAAAATATTCTAAAATATTAATAGAGTTCTAATTCTACTAATTAATAATTAGAATTGAAAAAATATAGAA